AACTTTACATGTGTGATACATGTTCCCTCTATTTCTCCAAGTAAAACTCTTCGCAATGCAATGCCTATTGTATCGGCTTGGCCCTTCATAAGTGGAGACAGAATAAAACGTCCGTAATAAAGATGCTTACTGTCCACTCTTGATTCAACACACTTCCACTGTAGTGTCCGAGTAGATACTCTTATTTTCTCTCGAACCATAGTAATATATATGTATATATTGATCAAATCCTTGAATTATTTATTTCTCTTGAAATCTTTTCAATGTTTATTTTTAGTTTTACACACGTCTTTTTTTAGGAGACCTGCACCCATTATGTGGCATAGGGGTTACATCCCGTATAAAATTTAATAGTATACCACTTCTACGAATAGCTCTTAGTGCTGCATCTCTTCCGAGACCGGGACCTTTTATCATGACCTCTGCCCGTTGCATCCCTTGATCCGTTACGGTTCGAATGGCACTTCCTGCTGCAATTTGAGCAGCAAAAGGTGTTCCCCTTCGTGTACCCTTGAATCCACAAGTACCGGCGGAGGACCAAGAAATTACCCGACCCCGTACATCTGTAACAGTCACAATAGTATTGTTGAAACTAGCTTGAACATGAATAACTCCCTTTGGTATTTTACGAATATGTTTACGTGAACCAGTACGTCCATTTTTACGCGAACCCGTTTTTGGTATAGGTTTTGCCATATTTCATTATTTCATAAAAATAAGTTCGAAATATATGGATATATCCATTTCATGTCAAAAAACGTATCTTTTACTATTTTCTAACTAGAATAAATATTAGTAGATTTTTCTATATTCATTGTATATTGTATTTCTATAGTTAATTATGATAAATATAGATCTATTTCGATAAATATAGAATACAATTTGAAAAATAAAATTTCAAATTGTAAATATCAATAATATTTCTAATTTTTTTTTATTTTTTTATAGAATCTATTATAATATAATTAATTTAGATTTTTTATTATATATCAAATTTAAAGCCTTCTTTTCTGGAAATATTATCCTTGTCTTTGTTTATGTCTTGGATTAGAACATATTACTATAATTCTCCCCCGCCTGCGAATCAATCGACATTTTTCACAAATTTTACGAACAGAGGCTCCTATCTTCATATTTGTTATTCTTTAAGTTAATCCCAAATCTATTTATTGGAAGAAAATAGAGTTTCCTTTTATTTTAAACTTCTAATTATACCCCCTCCAAAAAAAAGAAGTTGAAAAACAGTTTAATTAAAGTGAGTCACTTATATTTCCATTTTCTCTTTCCCGATCGTATACATATAAACATATAAAAAGTATGTCGAATATTTTCGAAAACATATAGAATTTTCATTCTATTTCTATAAAGTTTATATTAAAGGAACCTGAAACATATCCCCGCGAAGTGATTTTTTCAGTAATTTAATTCTTATGAATCCTTTTTTTATTCTAATTCCAGTTAAATACCCTTTGTATTCGCACATTTACTAATATAAAAGGGATGACATTAGAAACCCGTGTTTTTTCTCTCTCTTTTCTTTTTAACAAAAAATAGATATAAGTTTTTTATCTAGTTCGGATGTTAGAAGGATTACCATATATAACATAAAACTTCTCCGCCGATTCTTTCTAATCGAGCCTCTCGATCTGTGATTATACCTCTAGAAGTTGAAAGAATTACAGTTCCCATCCCTCCCAAAATTCTAGGTATTTGTTTATAATTCGAATATATTCGTAGACCAGGTGTACTGATCCGTTTTATGTTTAAAAAAATGGGATATGGTCCTTTCTTCCTATTTCTTCTATATTGTAGAGTTAAAACTAAAAAATATTTGTCGTTTTCCTTTTGTTTTCTTATGTTTTCAATAAAACCCTCTCGTAAAAGTATTTTCACAGTGTTTTCGGTGATGTTAGTAAATGGTATTTGAACCGTTCCTTTTCTATTCATGTCAGCATTTCGTATATAAGTTAGTATATCAGCGATAGTGTCCTTACCCATGATAAACGAAAATAATTTTTGCCCCTTACTTTCGATATAATCAACATGCTCCTGTTTCGATTTTTATTTTAATAAAATATCGAATCTAATATTCTATTTGTATTATTATTAAATTATATATATATTATTTAATATATATATAATATAATAATGATAATATTGTAATAATTATAATTATTTTATATTTTTTAAATCGAATAAAATGAAATATTATAAAAAAGAAAATATAAATGAATTAAATATGGAATATATTGTATTGAATTCTATAATTTCCAATTTCTAGAAAAATTCAATTTCTAAAAAAAAATAGAATTCCATTTTTTGATTTTTCTATTTCAATCTATTATATTATTTGAATTTTTTATAGTTCATTTTTTATAGGTTATCAAATATTAGAAATATATATAAAAGAATTGCTATCTTACTTTAAATACTTACGAATAATTACTACAAAAGAGATATGTGTGAGATATTATTAAGAAATCGATTTCATTCGTGAATAATATATTCATATCACATATCACAGTTTTCTCTTATAATACCTCGGGTGCTAGTGAAACTATTTTAGTGAAATTTAACTGTCTTAGTTCCCGTACGATTGCACAAAAGATTCGAGTTCCTTTTGGATTTCCTTCTTGATCGATAACAACAGCAGCATTATCATCATAATTAATTATTATACCGTTGCTACGTTTGAGTTGTTTACAAGTACGTACAATTACAGCTCTGATCACTTCGGATCTTTCTAGAGTCGTATTTGGTACTGCTTCTTTGATAACAGCAACAACAATGTCACCAATATAAGCATATCGTCGATTACTATTTCCTAGGATTCGAATACACATCAATTGGCGGGCTCCGCTGTTATCAGCTACATTCAAATGGGTTTGCGATTGAATCATATCATTTTTTTTCAGCCTAAAAATTGAAGTAAAAAAAAATATTCTGTATTCAAAAAACAGGAACTTACAATTCCATTTTTTTTCATCCCGAAGACCTCTTTCCTTTGGTTCTAATTATTTTATTATCCTGAAATAATGAATTGAGTTCGTATAGGCATTTTGGATGCTGCTATTGAAATAGCTTTTCGCGCTATATTTTCTGAGACCCCGCCCATTTCATAAAGTATTTTGCCAGGTTTAACGATAGCTACCCAATACTCAGGAGATCCTTTTCCCGAACCCATACGTGTTTCGGTAGGTCTTACTGTAACCGGTTTGTCTGGGAATATGCGTACCCATATTTGTCCACCTCGGCGGACGTTTCGTGACATTGCCCGCCGTCCCGCTTCTATTTGTCTAGATGTAATCCAAGCGGGCTCAAGTGCCTGAAGAGCGTATCTTCCGAAACAAATATGATTACCCCGATAGGCTATTCCTTTCATCCTTCCTCTATGTTGTTTACGAAATCTGGTTCTTTTAGGGTTATAGTTGATGGTTATTTCTCAATTCCATCTCTATTCCAGAACCGTACATGAGATTTTCACTTCATACGGCTCCTCACGAATGAAACGATTCAAAAATATATTAAAATATATATAACATATCAATTTAATCGATAAAATAATATACATTAAGATGCATAGGTTTAATGAATATATAGAATCGAGGGATTTTTTGAGATTTCATAGAATCTATTTGTCTATTCGAAATTTGTATATCTTGTTTTGATATATATATAATTAACTACCTATTCCTTTAGACAATTTTTGCTATCCGTGTATAACTCAAGAATGTTGTTTTGTTATCTTATAAGGTTCTAATCTTTTTTCTTTTTTTGCTAATCTGATATGATACAATAGAATAAAAAAAAAGAAAAAAATTCAATAAAATCCAAATTTTCGCGGGCGAATATTTACTCTTTTATTCTCAAATTCCGAATATTTTTAATATAAGGTAAAACTACTTACAAAAATGGATTGTTTTTTGGTTAGTTTCGCCATCCCACCTAATAAATCATTAAGATAAAAAAAATCTTGGGTATTTGCAAGGTTCCGTCGTTCCCATCGCTTCTCAATTAATGGTTAGGTCTGAATTCTACAATGGAGCTTTTTTAATAACTAATAATCTTATAAAAATAATTTTTTTTCTTTTTTCTTGAATCAACCTTCTCAGTTTTTATTGATTCAGAGCTCTTGATTTGTTTAGGTTACTAATATATTCATTTATATATAGATTAATTCATATTGATGCTTTATTACATTACCTTTTATGAGATGACCCACAGACCCTTACATATTCGAATTCTATATCATTGATTTTCTTTTTATCTCTCTTTCTTTCACCTCTTCTCAGTTATCCTTAATATTCTTATTGCTTTCCAACTAAAAATAAGATTCATTTTTCTTTCTTTTTGCTGTCCTATTTGAAATTGCTATCATATAATTATATCATTAATATATCACATTTAGATTTCTATATTTAGATTTTTTGTTTTGAATTTTGTTTTTTTTTTTTAGATTCAGATAATGCGAAGCGATGAATTAGTTATTAGTTCTTTTTAAATTATTTCATACTACGAATAAGTTACTTTATTTTTTTGTTGAATTTTAACTTAAAAAAAATGAACGAGTCGCACACTAAGCATAGCAATTATATAAATATCAAACGATTAATTGAATTCTATATTTTATTCAATCTTATAAAATTTATCATTCTTGTTTTTGAAATAAAAAAGGAATGGAACAATTTGTAATTTTTTGTTTTAGTCAAACATGGAACCTTAAAGATGAAGAAAAGTTTGTTATTCTTTGTTTATGAAAATCCAAACTTTGATTCCTAATACCCCATAAATAGTTCGAACTGTATAGGAACAATAATCAATTTTAGCTTGAATGGTTTGTAGAGGAACTCTGCCTTCTCTGATCCATTCGACACGTGCAATTTCTTTTCCGTCGATACGTCCCGCAATTTGTACTTGAACTCCTTTTGTACCCGCTTGTTCAGTTAATTCAATAGCTTTTTTCATCGCTTTACGAAATGAAACTCTATTCTTTAGTTGTC